GTCCCTGTAGCTTAAAAACAAAGCATAGCACTGAAGATGCTAAGAAGGCCGCTAATACGCACCCAGAGACAAAAGACTTAGTCCTAACCTTACCGTTAATTCATGCCGAACATATACATGCAAGTATCCGCGCCCCAGTGAAAATGCCCTCTATCTCATTACACAAAGATAAAGGAGCGGGCATCAGGCACACCCACTGTCGTAGCCGAAGACGCCTTGCTCAGCCACACCCCCACGGGTACTCAGCAGTAATTAACATTAAGCAATGAGTGTAAACTTGACTTAGTTACAGCAACTATTAGGGTTGGTAAATCTTGTGCCAGCCACCGCGGTTACACAAGAAACCCAAATTAACCGTACACGGCGTAAAGAGTGGCCCCTTAATTATCCGAGCAACTAAGATTAAAACACACCTGAGCCGTCATAAGCTTAAGATGTCCATAAACCCCCCTCAAAGCGATCTTAGTAACAACGACTAACACTACCCCACGAAAGCTAGGATACAAACTGAGATTAGATACCCCACTATGCCTAGCCCTAAATTCTGATACTTACTCCACAAAAGTATCCGCCCGAGAACTACGAGCGCAAACGCTTAAAACTCTAAGGACTTGGCGGTGCCCCAAACCCACCTAGAGGAGCCTGTTCTATAATCGATACCCCACGCTACACCCAACCCCTCCTTGCCAAAACAGCCTACATACCGCCGTCACCAGCTCGCCTCCCCTGAGAGTGCAACAGCGAGCCCAATAGTCGCCCCACAAACAAGACAGGTCAAGGTATAGCTCATGGAGCGGAAGAAATGGGCTACATTTTCTAAAATAGAACAGCCTTTACGGAAAGGGATATGAAATTGTCCCTAAAAGGCGGATTTAGCAGTAAAGCGGGACAATAGCGCCCTCTTTAAACCGGCCCTGGGGCACGTACATACCGCCCGTCACCCTCCTCGCAAGCCATAACCCACCTATAACTAATATGCCCGCTAGCTGAAGATGAGGTAAGTCGTAACAAGGTAAGTGTACCGGAAGGTGTACTTAGCATACCAAGGCGTAGCTATAACATACAAAGCATCCAGCTTACACCTGGAAGATATCTGTATCCAGCCAGATCGCCTTGAAGCCTACCCTAGCCCAACCACGACCATTAAACCTAGACAGCCAAAATCCACTCCCCCACTTAGACTAAAACATTCTTCTAACCTAGTATAGGCGATAGAAAAGTCCCCACTTGGCGCCATAGGGATACCGTACCGTAAGGGAAAGATGAAATAATAGTGAAAATCGAGCAATACACAGCAAAGATAAACCCTTGTACCTTTCGCATCATGGTCTAGCAAGAATAACCAAGCAAAGTGAACTTAAGCTTGCCACCCCGAAACCCAAGCGAGCTACTTGCAAGCAGCTGCCCCCGAGCGAACCCGTCTCTGTCGCAAAAGAGTGGGATGACTTGCTAGTAGAAGTGAAAAGCCAACCGAGCTGGGTGATAGCTGGTTGCCTGTGAAACGAATCTCAGTTCTTCCTTGATCCCTTTCCCCCCGGAACCCTTAGCCCAACCTCCATGTAACAAATCAAGAGTAACTTAAAGGGGGTACAGCTCCTTTAAAACAGAAAACAATCTCCACTAGCGGATACACTCAACATTTCAAAACTTATACCTAAAACCTGTAGGCCCTCAAGCAGCCACCAACAAAGAGTGCGTCAAAGCTCCTCCCCAAAAAATCCAAAAATAATGTCACTCCCTCCCCACCAACAGGCTAACCTATAACAATAGGAGAGTCAATGCTAGAATGAGTAACTAGGGAACATCCCTCTTAAGCGCAAACTTACATTCTTCCATTATTAACAAGATTCCAATCAATGTCCCAATTTCAACAAGACCTTACATTAAACCCGCCTTGTTAGCCCAACATCAGGAGCGCCCAACTAGAAAGATTAAAACCTGTAAAAGGAACTAGGCAAATTTGAGGCCCGACTGTTTACCAAAAACATAGCCTTCAGCAACCCAAGTATTGAAGGTGATGCCTGCCCAGTGACCCTACGTTTAACGGCCGCGGTATCCTAACCGTGCAAAGGTAGCGCAATCAATTGTCCCATAAATCGAGACTTGTATGAATGGCTAAACGAGGTCTCAACTGTCTCCTACAGGTAATCAGTGAAATTGATCTTCCCGTGCAAAAGCAGGAATATGCTCATAAGACGAGAAGACCCTGTGGAACTTAAAAATCAACGGCCACTTGACTACTTTCATCCAAACCTACCAGGCTCACATTCTAACAAACACTGGCTCGTATTTTTCGGTTGGGGCGACCTTGGAGAAGAACAAATCCTCCAAAAACAAGAACAACCCTCTTAACCAAGAACAACCCCTCAACGTACTAATAGTAACCAGACCCAATATAATTGATCAATGAACCAAGCTACCCCAGGGATAACAGCGCAATCTCCCCCAAGAGCCCGTATCGACGGGGAGGTTTACGACCTCGATGTTGGATCAGGACATCCTAATGGTGCAGCCGCTATTAAGGGTTCGTTTGTTCAACGATTAATAGTCCTACGTGATCTGAGTTCAGACCGGAGCAATCCAGGTCGGTTTCTATCTATGACACACTTTTCCCAGTACGAAAGGACCGGAAAAGTGGGGCCAATATTACAAACACGCCCCCACCCCAAACAGTGCACCCAACTAAACTGTGAAGGGCACCCCACCCCCCGCCCCAGACAAAGGGCCGCTAGCGTGGCAGAGTTCGGTAAATGCAAAAGGCTTAAGCCCTTTACCCAGAGGTTCAAGTCCTCTCCCTAGCCCCTACACCACTCCATGACCCTACCCTCTACCCTAACTTGCCTCACCATAGCCCTGTCCTATATCATCCCAATCTTAATTGCCGTAGCCTTCCTCACCCTAGTAGAACGAAAAATTTTAAGCTACATACAGGCCCGAAAAGGTCCAAACATCGTAGGTCCATTTGGACTACTCCAACCCGTAGCAGATGGTGTAAAACTATTCATTAAAGAGCCCATTCGCCCCTCCACCTCCTCCCCGCTTCTCTTCCTCATAACTCCCATACTAGCTCTTCTCTTAGCACTTACAATCTGAATCCCACTTCCCCTCCCCTTCCCCCTCACAGACCTAAATCTAGGACTTCTATTCCTCCTAGCTATATCAAGCTTAGCTGTATACTCAATCTTATGGTCAGGCTGAGCCTCAAACTCAAAATACGCCCTAGCTGGGGCTCTTCGAGCAGTAGCACAAACCATCTCCTATGAAGTTACACTAGCCATCATCCTACTATCTGTGATCCTCCTAAGCGGAAACTACACTTTACACACCCTCGCCACAACCCAAGAGCCATTATACCTCCTCTTTGCCTCCTGGCCCCTAGCAATAATATGATACATCTCAACCCTTGCCGAAACAAACCGCGCCCCCTTCGACCTAACAGAAGGAGAGTCCGAACTAGTCTCTGGCTTCAATGTAGAGTATGCTGCCGGCCCCTTTGCCCTATTCTTCCTAGCCGAATACTCAAACATCATATTAATAAATACACTTACTACAATCCTATTCTTAAACCCAAGCTCACTCAACTTACCCTCAGAACTATTCCCAATGGCACTTGCTACAAAAACACTCCTTCTCTCCTCAGGATTCTTATGAGTCCGCGCCTCCTACCCACGCTTTCGCTACGACCAACTCATACACCTCCTCTGAAAAAACTTCCTACCCCTAACACTAGCACTCTGTCTCTGGCACATTAGCATACCAACCTGCTATGCAGGTTTACCCCCTTACTCAAGGAAATGTGCCTGAATGCAAAGGGTCACTATGATAAAGTGAACATAGAGGTACACCAACCCTCTCATTTCCTGCTCTCTAAACCTTAGAAAAGTAGGACTCGAACCTACACAAAAGAGACCAAAACCCTCCATACTTCCTTTATATTATTTTCTATCTCTCCCCTACTACCCCAAACCAGTAGGGTCAGCTAACAAAGCTATCGGGCCCATACCCCGAAAACGATGGTTCAACCCCTTCCCCTACTAATGAACCCACACACAAAGCTAGTCTCCTCCCTAACCTTACTTCTAGGTACAACCATTACAATTTCAAGCAACCACTGAATAATAGCCTGAACAGGCCTAGAACTCAACACCCTCGCCATTATTCCACTTATCTCAAACCCTCACCACCCACGAGCAATTGAAGCCGCAGTGAAATATTTCCTAGTACAAGCAACCGCCTCCGCATTAGTTCTCTTCGCAAGCATAATCAACGCCTGATCCACAGGACAATGAGACATCACCCAGCTAACAAACCCCTCAGCATGCCTCCTCATAACAACAGCAATTGCAATAAAACTAGGACTGGCACCATTCCACTTTTGATTCCCAGAAGTACTTCAAGGCTCCTCCCTAACCACTGCACTACTACTAACCACATTAATAAAATTTCCCCCAATCACCCTACTCTTCCTAACGTCACATTCACTCAACCACATGCCAATAACAGCCATAGCCCTCACCTCAATCGCCCTAGGGGGATGAATAGGACTAAACCAAACACAACTTCGAAAAATCATGGCCTTCTCTTCTATCTCCCACTTAGGCTGAATAACCATCATTATCATTTACAACCCCAAATTAACTCTACTAACATTCTATCTGTACACTCTAATAACCATTGCCGTATTCCTCACCCTTAACTCAACTAAATCCCTCAATCTCGCAACAATCATAACAGCATGAACCAAAACCCCAATACTAAATACAGTCCTCATATTAACCCTACTCTCTCTAGCAGGACTCCCCCCACTAACAGGCTTCCTGCCCAAATGACTCATCATCCAAGAACTTACTAAACAAGAAATAACCCCTGTAGCCACTATCATCGCCATTCTCTCCCTCCTTAGCCTATTTTTTTACCTCCGCCTCGCATACTACTCAACAATTACACTACCACCTAACTCCACAAACCACATAAAACAGTGACACTTTAACAAACTAACCCGCACACCCACTGCTATCCTCACCTCCCTATCCATACTACTCTTACCCTTATCACCCATAATACTAACAATCACCTAGAAACTTAGGATAAACACCATAAACCGAAGGCCTTCAAAGCCTTAAACAAGAGTGAAACTCTCTTAGTTTCTGCTAAAGTCCGTAGGACATTATCCTACATCCTCTGAATGCAACCCAGATACTTTAATTAAGCTAGGACCTTCTCTAGACAGGTGGGCCTCGATCCCACAAACCCCTAGTTAACAGCTAGGTGCCCCAACCAGCGGACTTCCATCTATTATGCCCCGATATAGGCTCCGGCGCGCTCTTAACGCACATCAATGAGCTTGCAACTCAACATGAACTTCACCACAGAGCCGATAAGAAGAGGAATTAAACCTCTGTAAAAAGGACTACAGCCTAACGCTTCAACACTCAGCCATCTTACCTGTGACTTTACCTGTGACTTTCATTAACCGATGATTATTCTCAACCAACCACAAAGACATTGGCACCTTATACCTAATTTTTGGAGCCTGAGCAGGCATAGTCGGCACTGCCCTCAGCCTACTCATCCGCGCAGAACTAGGTCAACCAGGCACCCTCCTAGGCGACGATCAAATCTACAACGTAATTGTTACCGCCCATGCCTTCGTAATAATTTTCTTCATGGTTATACCAATCATGATTGGAGGATTTGGAAACTGACTTGTCCCACTTATAATTGGTGCTCCCGACATAGCCTTCCCTCGAATAAACAACATAAGCTTCTGACTACTCCCCCCATCCTTTCTACTCCTATTAGCCTCATCTACAGTAGAGGCTGGAGCTGGTACAGGATGAACTGTGTACCCTCCACTAGCCGGAAACCTTGCCCATGCCGGAGCCTCAGTAGACCTAGCAATCTTCTCCCTACATCTAGCAGGTGTATCCTCAATTCTAGGTGCAATCAACTTTATTACAACTGCAATCAACATAAAACCTCCTGCTCTCTCACAATATCAAACCCCCCTGTTTGTATGATCCGTACTAATTACAGCCGTCTTACTCCTTCTCTCTCTCCCTGTCCTCGCTGCTGGCATTACCATATTACTAACAGATCGAAATCTAAACACCACATTCTTTGACCCAGCTGGAGGAGGCGACCCAGTCCTATACCAACACCTATTCTGATTCTTCGGTCATCCAGAAGTCTACATCCTCATTCTACCAGGCTTCGGAATCATTTCCCACGTAGTAGCATACTATGCGGGTAAAAAAGAACCTTTTGGTTATATAGGAATAGTATGAGCTATACTATCGATTGGATTCCTAGGCTTTATCGTATGAGCCCATCACATATTCACAGTAGGAATGGACGTAGACACCCGAGCATACTTCACTTCCGCAACTATAATTATTGCAATCCCAACAGGCATTAAAGTATTCAGCTGACTAGCCACACTACACGGAGGCATAATCAAATGAGACCCCCCAATACTGTGAGCCCTAGGCTTCATTTTCCTCTTCACCATTGGAGGCTTAACAGGGATTGTTCTGGCAAACTCCTCACTAGATATTGCCCTACACGATACATACTACGTAGTCGCACACTTCCATTATGTCCTATCAATAGGAGCTGTCTTCGCTATTCTAGCAGGATTTACCCATTGATTCCCTCTACTTACAGGATATACCCTTCATCCAACATGAGCTAAAGCTCATTTCGGAGTCATATTTACAGGTGTAAACCTAACATTTTTTCCACAACATTTCCTAGGCCTAGCTGGCATACCACGACGATACTCAGACTATCCAGACGCTTACACTCTATGAAACACTGTTTCATCCATCGGATCATTAATCTCAATAACAGCCGTAATCATACTAATATTTATCATCTGAGAGGCCTTTACCTCAAAACGTAAAGTTCAACAACCAGAACTAACCACAACTAACATCGAATGAATCCACGGCTGCCCACCCCCATACCACACTTTCGAAGAACCAGCTTTTGTCCAAGTACAAGAAAGGAAGGAATCGAACCCTCATACGCTGGTTTCAAGCCAACCGCATCTAAACCGCTTATGCTTCTTTCTTATCGAAGTGTTAGTAAACCCATTACATGGCCTTGTCAAGACCAAATCACAGGTGAAACCCCTGTACACCTCACTATGGCTAACCCCTCACAACTCGGATTCCAAGACGCTTCATCCCCTATCATAGAAGAACTCGTTGAATTCCACGACCACGCCCTAATAGTAGCCCTGGCTATCTGCAGCCTAGTCCTCTACCTCCTAGCCCTCATACTAACAGAAAAACTCTCATCAAACACCGTTGACGCCCAAGAAGTTGAACTAATCTGAACTATCCTACCTGCCATCGTACTTATCCTCCTAGCCCTACCATCCCTACAAATCCTATACATAATAGATGAAATCGACGAACCAGACCTTACTCTAAAAGCCATCGGACATCAATGATATTGAACCTACGAGTACACAGACTTCAAAGACTTAACATTCGATTCATACATAACCCCAACAACAGAACTCCCACCTGGCCACTTCCGACTCCTAGAAGTAGACCACCGTGTTATCATCCCCATAGAATCTCCCATCCGTATTATCGTTACCGCCGGTGATGTTCTCCACTCCTGAGCTATCCCCACTCTAGGAGTAAAAACTGATGCAATCCCAGGACGACTAAACCAAACATCATTCATCACTACTCGACCAGGAATCTTCTATGGCCAATGCTCAGAAATCTGTGGAGCTAACCACAGCTACATACCAATCGTAGTAGAATCCACCCCCCTTACTCACTTCGAAACCTGATCCTCACTACTATCCTCCTAATCATTAAGAAGCTATGCTACAGCACTAGCCTTTTAAGCTAGAAAAAGAGGGACTCACCCCCCCCTCCTTAATGATATGCCTCAACTCAACCCAGGCCCATGATTCTTCATCATGCTAATCTCATGACTAACCCTATCATTTATTCTTCAACCTAAAATCCTAACACACATCTCTACCAACACCCCCACCAATAAGCCCAATAAACCCCTTACAACCCACCCCACCCCCTGAAACTGACCATGAACTTAAGCTTCTTCGACCAATTCACAAGCCCATATCTACTAGGAATCCCTCTTATCCTACTTTCAGTACTATTTCCTACCCTACTCTTTCCCTCCCCCAACAACCGATGAATCCCCAACCGTCTCTCTACTCTCCAACTATGAGCCCTGAACTTAATTACAAAACAACTAATAATCCAACTAAACAAAACAGCCCACAAGTGAGCTCTAATCTTGACCTCCCTAATAATACTTCTAATCACCACTAACCTCTTAGGTTTACTACCCTACACATTTACACCAACAACCCAACTATCCATAAACCTGGCCCTCGCATTCCCCCTCTGACTAGCCACCCTTCTCACAGGCCTACGAAACCAACCCTCAACCTCCCTAGGCCACCTCCTACCCGAAGGCACTCCAACTCCCCTAATTCCAGCATTAATCCTAATTGAAACCACAAGCCTTCTCATCCGCCCACTAGCCTTAGGAGTTCGCCTCACAGCAAACCTCACAGCAGGCCATTTACTGATCCAACTCATTTCCACTGCAACCGTTACTCTACTCCCAATCCTCCCAACCGTCTCCATTCTAACCATACTAATCCTATTCTTACTTACAATCTTAGAAGTAGCAGTAGCCATAATCCAAGCATATGTCTTTGTCCTCTTACTAAGCCTTTACTTACAAGAAAACACCTAATGGCCCACCAAGCACACTCCTACCACATAGTAGACCCCAGCCCCTGACCCATTTTCGGCGCAGCCTCTGCCTTACTCACTACCTCTGGTTTAGCTATATGATTCCACTACAACTCCACACAACTCTTAATTATAGGCCTAACTTCCATGCTCCTAGTCATACTACAATGATGACGAGACATCGTACGAGAAAGCACATTCCAAGGCCACCACACCCTTACAGTTCAAAAAGGTTTACGATATGGTATAATCTTATTTATTACATCCGAAGCATTCTTCTTCCTCGGTTTCTTCTGAGCTTTCTTCCACTCCAGCCTAGTTCCCACCCCTGAACTAGGCGGCCAGTGACCACCCATAGGGGTCAAACCACTCAACCCCCTAGAAGTCCCCCTACTAAACACCGCCATCCTTCTAGCTTCTGGTGTTACAGTAACATGAGCCCACCACAGCATCACAGAAGGTAACCGAAAACAAGCAATCCATGCACTAACCCTAACCATTTTACTCGGATTTTACTTCACAGCCCTACAAGCAACAGAATACTACGAAGCCCCATTCTCAATCGCTGACAGCGTCTACGGCTCTACCTTCTTCGTTGCCACAGGCTTTCACGGTCTCCACGTAATCATCGGCTCCTCCTTCCTATCCACCTGCCTCTTACGCCTAATCAAATTCCACTTCACATCAAACCACCACTTCGGATTCGAAGCAGCTGCTTGATATTGACACTTCGTAGACGTCATCTGACTATTCCTCTACATAACCATCTACTGATGAGGATCTTGCTCTTCTAGTATACTAATTACAATTGACTTCCAATCTATAAAATCTGGTTTAACCCCAGAGAAGAGCAATCAACATAATCACATTCATACTTACCCTAACCACAGCCCTAAGCATCATCCTAATTGCATTAAACTTCTGACTTACCCAAACAAATCCTGACCCAGAAAAACTTTCCCCCTACGAATGCGGATTTGACCCCCTAGGCTCTGCTCGACTACCATTTTCAATCCGATTCTTCCTCAGTAGCCATCTTATTCCTACTATTTGATCTAGAAATCGCACTCCTCCTCCCACTCCCATGAGCAACCCAACTACAATACCCCATCTCCACCATAACTTGAGCCTCTACCATTATCCTCCTACTAACACTAGGACTAGCCTACGAATGAATACAAGGAGGATTAGAATGGGCTGAATAAAAGAAAGTTAGTCTAACCAAGACAGTTGATTTCGACTCAACAGATCATAGCTTATACCCTATGACTTCCTCTATGGCACTCATGCACCTAAGCTTCTACTCTGCCTTCATTCTAAGCAGCCTAGGACTCGCCTTCCATCGAACCCACTTAATCTCCGCCCTACTATGCCTAGAAAGTATAATACTCTCCATGTACATTGCCCTATCAATCTGGCCTATCGAAAACCAATCAACATCATTCACCCTAATACCCGTACTTATACTAACATTCTCAGCTTGCGAAGCAAGCGCAGGCCTAGCAATACTAGTAGCTTCCACACGCACTCACGGCTCTGACCACCTACACAACCTAAACCTACTACAATGCTAAAAATCATCCTACCAACAATCATATTACTTCCAACAACCTTCTTATCCCCACAAAAATTCCTATGAACTAACACTACCACCCACAGTCTTTTAATCGCAACTATCAGCCTACAATGATTACTACCAACATACTACCCACATAAAAACCTAACCCAATGAACAGGCATTGACCAAATCTCCTCCCCCCTACTAGCACTGTCCTGCTGACTACTTCCCCTCATAATCATAGCAAGCCAAAACCACCTCCAACAAGAACCACTAATCCGAAAACGAACTTTCATCACAACCCTAATTATAGTCCAGCCCTTCCTCATCCTAGCATTCTCAGCCACAGAACTAATACTATTCTACATCGCATTCGAAGCAACCCTAATCCCAACCCTAATCTTAATTACACGCTGAGGAAACCAACCAGAACGCTTAAGCGCAGGCACTTACCTCCTATTCTACACTCTTATCAGCTCCCTCCCACTACTAGTTACAATACTACACCTACACACACAAACCGGCACTCTACACCTTACAATACTAAAACTAATCCACCCAACACTCACTACCTCATGAACCAATATCCTATCAAGCCTTGCCCTACTAATAGCATTCATAGTAAAAGCCCCACTTTATGGCCTACACCTATGACTTCCAAAAGCCCACGTAGAAGCCCCAATTGCAGGATCCATACTACTTGCCGCCTTACTCCTAAAGCTAGGAGGCTATGGCATTATACGAATCACACTCCTAATAGGCTCCCTATCCAACCACCTACACTACCCATTTCTCACCCTAGCCTTATGAGGTGCCCTAATAACCAGCTCCATCTGCTTACGCCAAACTGACCTAAAAGCTCTCATTGCCTACTCCTCCGTAAGCCACATAGGCCTAGTTATTGCTGCAAGCCTGCTCCAAACCCACTGAGCATTTTCAGGAGCAATAACCCTTATAATCTCCCACGGATTAACTTCCTCAATACTATTCTGCCTAGCAAACACAAACTACGAACGCACACATACCCGAATCCTCCTCCTAACCCGAGGCCTACAACCCATCCTACCACTTATAGCCACCTGATGACTACTAGCTAACCTCACAAACATAGCACTACCCCCAACCACAAACCTAATAGCAGAACTAACCATTATAATTGCCCTATTCAACTGATCAACCTTTACAATCTTACTAACAGGTGTGGCAACCCTACTGACTGCCTCATATACCCTATTCATACTACTAATAACCCAACGAGGTACCCTGCCAACCCACATTACATCAACCCAAAACTCAAGTACACGAGAACATCTCTTAATAGCCCTCCACGGCATCCCCCTGCTACTTCTAATCCTTAAGCCAGAATTAATCTCAGGATTACCCTCATGCAAGTATAGTTTCAACCCAAACATTAGACTGTGATTCTAAAAATAGAAGTTAAACTCTTCTTACTCGCCGAGGGGAGGTTCAACCAACAAGAACTGCTAACTCTTGTATCTGAGTCTAAAACCTCAGCCCCCTTAAACTTTTAAAGGATAACAGCAATCCACTGGTCTTAGGAACCATTTATCTTGGTGCAAATCCAAGTAAAAGTAATGGAAACAACTCTACTCCTCAACACATTCATACTTCTAACCTTAACAACCATCCTTACACCAATACTACTTCCATTAGTATCAAATACCTTCCAAAATTCCCCAGCCACCATCACACGCACCATCAAAATCGCCTTTACACTCAGCCTAGTACCAATAATACTATACATGTACTCAGGCACAGAGAGCATCGTCTCCTACTGAGAATGAAAACTCCTCACAAACTTTAAAACCCCACTAAGCTTCAAAATTGACCAATACTCAACAATATTCCTCCCCATTGCATTATTTGTAACCTGATCTATCCTTCAATTCGCAACATGATACATAGCTTCTGATCCATATACCACAAAATTTTTCTCATACCTCCTACTATTCCTAATCGCCATACTAACCTTAATCACCGCTAACAACATATTCCTACTATTCATCGGCTGAGAAGGCGTCGGAATCATATCCTTCCTGCTAATCGGATGGTGGCAAGGCCGTGCAGAAGCCAACACAGCTGCACTCCAAGCTGTACTCTACAACCGAATCGGAGACATTGGCCTCATCCTAAACATAGCCTGACTTGCCTCAACTCTAAACACCTGAGAAATACAACAAGCACTATCCCCAACCCAAACCCCAACCCTCCCATTACTCGGCCTCATTCTAGCTGCTACAGGAAAATCAGCCCAATTTACCCTACACCCATGACTACCAGCCGCTATAGAAGGTCCCACCCCAGTCTCCGCCCTACTCCACTCCAGCACCATAGTAATTGCCGGAATTTTCCTACTCATTCGCACCCATCCCCTATTCACTAACAACCAAACCACCCTAAACCTCTGCCTATGCCTAGGCGCCCTATCCACCCTATTCGCCGCAACATGTGCCCTCACCCAAAATGACATCAAAAAAATCATCGCCTTCTCCACATCTAGCCAACTAGGACTAATAATAGTTGCCATCGGCCTAAGTCTCCCTCAACTTGCTTTCCTACACATCTCAACCCATGCCTTCTTCAAAGCCATACTATTTCTCTGCTCCGGATCAATCATCCACAGCCTTAACGGAGAACAAGACATCCGAAAAATAGGCGGCCTACAAAAAATACTCCCAACTACCACCTCATGTTTAACCATCGGCAACCTCGCCCTAATAGGCACCCCCTTCCTAGCAGGATTTTACTCAAAAGACCTTATCATCGAAAACCTCAACACCTCCTACCTAAACACCTGAGCACTCCTCCTTACACTCCTGGCCACATCATTCACAGCAACATACAGCCTACGCATAACCCTACTAGTCCAAACAGGATTCACCCGTATATCAACAATCACTCCAATAAACGAAAACAACCCAGCCGTTACCAACCCAATTACTCGCCTCGCCCTAGGCAGCATCTTAGCCGGCCTACTCATCACATCTTATATCCCACCCACAAAAACTCCACCAATAACCATGCCTACATTAACAAAATCTGCAACCATCATTATCACAATTCTAGGTATCATCCTAGCCCTAGAACTCTCAAGCATAGCCCATACCCTAACCCAACCAAAACAAAACACGTACCTAAACTTCTCTTCCACATTAGGTTACTTCAACCCTTTAGCCCACCGCTTCAGCTCCCTCATACTACTAAACACCGGACAAAAAATTGCCTCCCACCTAATCGACCTGTCCTGGTACAAGAAACTAGGACCAGAAGGACTTGCTAACCTGCAACTTATAGCAACCAAAACCTCAACCCGCCTTCACATTGGATTAATCAAAACTTACCTAAGCTCCTTTGCCCTCTCCACTTTCATCATCCTCCTACTGACACTCCTACCGACACACTAACCCCCCCCCCCAATGGCCCCCAACCCCCGAAAATATCACCCCCTATTAAAAATACTCAACAACTCCCTAATTGACCTCCCCACCCCTCCAAACATCTCCGCCTGATGAAACTTCGGCTCCTTACTAGGCATCTGTCTCATAACTCAAATCATCACCGGCCTACTACTAGCTGCACACTACACTGCAGACACATCCCTCGCATTCTCATCCGTCGCCCACACCTGCCGAAACGTACAATACGGCTGACTCATCCGCAACCTACATGCAAACGGCGCTTCCCTCTTCTTCATCTGTATTTACCTTCACATCGGACGGGGCTTCTACTACGGCTCATACTTGTACAAAGAAACCTGAAACACAGGTATCATTCTCCTACTCACCCTAATAGCAACCGCCTTCGTAGGCTACGTCCTGCCATGAGGACAAATATCCTTCTGAGGGGCTACAGTCATCACCAACCTATTCTCAGCCTTGCCCTACATCGGACAAGCCCTAGTAGAATGAACATGAGGAGGATTCTCAGTAGACAACCCGACACTAACCCGATTCTTTGCCCTACACTTCCTCCTCCCATTCATCATCGCAGGTCTCACACTTATCCATCTAACATTCCTCCACGAATCTGGCTCAAACAACCCCCTAGGCATCCAATCAAACTGCGACAAAATTCCATTCCACCCTTACTTCTCCCTAAAAGATATCCTAGGGTTTACACTCATACTCCTTCCACTAACTACCTTAGCCCTATTCTCCCCTAACCTTCTAGGCGACCCAGAAAACTTCACACCAGCAAACCCACTAGTCACACCTCCCCATATTAAACCAGAATGATACTTCCTATTCGCCTATGCCATCCTACGATCAATTCCAAACAAACTAGGAGGAGTACTAGCACTAGCCGCCTCCATCCTCGTCCTATTTCTATGTCCTCTCCTCCATAAATCCAAACAACGTACCCTAACCTTCCGTCCTATCTCCCAACTCCTATTCTGAGCTCTAGTCGCCAACCTCTTTATCCTCACATGAGTAGGCAGCCAACCAGTAGAACACCCATTCATCATCATCGGCCAACTGGCATCCCTCACCTACTTCACTATCCTCCTAATCCTCCTTCCCCTAACAGGGGCCCTAGAAAATAAAATACTCAACTGCTAAACACTCTAATAGTTTACAACAAAACATTGGTCTTGTAAACCAAAGAATGAAGACCACCCCTCTTCTTAGAGTTTCTAAATCAGAAAAAAAGGACTTAAACCTCTATCACCAACTCCCAAAGCTGGTATTTTACATTAAACTATTCTCTGAACTTTCCCCCTTACCCTTAAACCGCCCGAATTGCTCCCCGAGACAACCCCCGTACAAGCTCCAACACAACAAATAGAGCCAACAACAGCCCCCATCCCGCTACCAAAAACATACCCACCCCCCACGAATAGAACACTGCCACCCCACTAAAATCCAAACGAACAGCAAATATCCCCCCTCCATCCACAGTAACTGCCCCAACCTTCCACCACTCAACAAACCCCCCTACAACCACCCCAACAACAACCACAACAACTAAACCCATACCATACCCCACAACCCGCCAATCCCCCCAAGCCTCCGGAAACGGGTCCGCCGCCAACGACACAGAGTACACAAAAACCACCAACATTCCCCCTAAATACACCATAAATAACACTAGAGACACAAAAGAGACCCCCAAACTCACCAACCACCCACACCCAACCACCGACCCTACCACCAACCCAACTACCCCATAGTATGGGGAAGGATTAGATGCAACTGCTAAACTCCCCAAAACAAAACTTAACCCCAAAAAAAGCATAAAATAGGCCATAGCAATTCCTGCTTGGCCTTTCTCCAAGACCTGCGACCTGAAAAGCCACCGTTGTACACTTCAACTACAGGAACAAAAACTATAGATACCCTCCACTAGCCCCCCCCTCCCCCCCCCACTATGTACTCTAGTACATTAAATTAATCCCCCTAATACATTATATGTCATTAAAGAATTACATTATATATCATTCAAGAAAGATATTAAATGTATGTACTAAAAACATTCAATGTATGTATTAAGGATATAATACCCCTAACACACGGCATTTACTAATTCTAGCACAGTTCTACTTTCAAGAATATATAATGCATGTAATCTCGGACAAACTAAAACCTTTTAACGAACTAAACCCATAGTAAACGATGCATACTCTATACTAACCTTTCTCATCCTTACGGATATTGTCCAGGAAAGTTTAATGAATGGTTTCGGGCCATGTAATTGCATACCTTCTCGTACTCTTGGTTCTCTTCTTGTAGGGCCGGTTTCTGTCGGACTGGGTTATTTATTAATCGTCCTTCTCACGAGAAATCAGCAACCCGGTGTCTGTAAGATCCTTCACGACTAGCTTCAGGCCCATTCTTTCCCCCTACACCCCTCGCACTACTTGCACTTTTGCGCCTCTGGTTCCTTTTTCAGGGCCATAACTTGTCTCTTCCCTTCTTTCTCACTTTTCACCGAGCCATCTGGTTGGGCTCCTTGGCCGTTCATGTCCCCTCGTGATCGCGGCATCTAGTCGCCCTGGTACCTTCCTTCCTTTTTTTTTGGGGCGTCTTCAATAAACCCCTCCAGTGCGGCGGGTAAATATCATTATAGACATGAACATACATTATGCGTTGCGTCCTACGGGCTGGCCTTCAAGAAATACTCAATGAGACGGTTGGCGTATATGGGGAATCATTTTTGCCCTGATGCACTTTGTCGACCATTTAGTTATGGTGCGTCCACAGACTCTTACTATGAGGCTATTTGATGAATGCTTGCTGGACATAATTATTCAACCCCTTCCTTTCATCATCTCCTTAAACAAAACTAGGCATTTTCAATTAAAATACCAACTAACATCCTCCATACACTCCACCAACACCACTAAAACTTCATTAACCTCAATCTAAAACGAACGAACGAACGAACGAACGAACGAACGAACGAACGAACGAACGAACGAACGAACGAACGAACGAACGA